CCTGACAATAGTCATCCTACTGCTCCTCACCATCCTAGAAGTAGCAGTAGCCATAATCCAAGCTTACGTCTTTGTCCTCCTTCTAAGCCTATACTTACAAGAAAATATCTAATGGCACACCAAGCACACTCCTACCACATAGTAGACCCAAGCCCCTGACCAATCTTCGGGGCAGCTGCCGCCCTGCTCACAACCTCAGGACTAATCATATGATTCCACTATAACTCATCCGCCCTGCTAGCTACCGGCCTCTTGTCCATACTCTTAGTAATACTCCAATGATGGCGGGACATTGTCCGAGAAAGTACATTCCAAGGCCACCACACCCCCACAGTACAAAAAGGCCTACGATACGGCATGATCCTCTTCATCACATCCGAGGCATTCTTTTTCTTAGGGTTCTTCTGAGCATTTTTCCACTCAAGCCTAGTACCAACCCCAGAACTAGGCGGCCAATGACCTCCAACAGGCATCAAACCACTAAACCCCATAGAAGTCCCACTACTAAACACAGCTATCCTCCTAGCCTCAGGTGTAACCGTCACATGAGCCCATCACAGCATCACAGAAGGAAATCGGAAACATGCCATCCACGCCCTAACACTGACAATCCTCCTGGGATTTTACTTCACAGCTTTACAGGCGATAGAATACCACGAAGCCCCATTTTCAATCGCCGATAGTGTCTACGGCTCCACCTTCTTTGTCGCCACCGGATTCCACGGACTCCACGTAATCATTGGATCCACCTTCCTAACCGTCTGCCTCCTCCGACTAATCAAATTCCACTTCACATCAGACCACCACTTTGGATTTGAAGCCGCAGCCTGATACTGACACTTCGTAGACGTCATCTGATTATTCCTCTACATAACCATCTACTGATGAGGATCTTGCTCTTCTAGTATATTAATTACAATTGACTTCCAATCTCTAAAATCTGGTGCAAGCCCAGAGAAGAGCAATGAATATACTCACATTCATATTCTCCCTGTCACTAGCCTTAAGTGCTATCCTAACCGCACTAAACTTCTGACTCGCCCAAATAACCCCTGATTCAGAAAAACTCTCACCATACGAATGCGGATTCGACCCCCTCGGATCCGCCCGCCTGCCATTCTCAATTCGATTCTTCCTCAGTAGCCATCCTGTTCCTATTATTTGACCTAGAAATTGCCCTCCTGCTTCCTTTACCATGAGCAATCCAGCTACAATCACCCCTACTAACTCTCGCTTGAACCGCAGCCATCCTACTACTCCTAACACTAGGCCTAGCCTACGAATGAGCCCAAGGAGGACTAGAATGAGCAGAATAACAGAAAGTTAGTCTAATCAGAAGACAGCTGGTTTCGGCCCAGCAGACTACAGCTTAACCCTGTAACTTTCTTATGTCACCCCTACATCTGAGCTTCTACTCAGCCTTCGTCCTAAGCGGACTGGGGTTGGCTTTCCATCGAACCCACCTAGTATCCGCCCTACTATGCCTCGAAAGCATAATGCTTTCAATGTTCGTAGGCCTAACAATGTGGCCCATCGAAAACCAAACCCCCTCATTTACTATAGTACCAATCATTATGCTCACTTTCTCAGCATGTGAAGCAGGCACTGGCCTAGCCATCCTGGTAGCCTCCACACGCACCCACGGTTCCGATCACCTACACAACCTAAACCTACTACAATGCTAAAAATCATTTTACCTACAATTATGCTTCTCCCGACAGCCCTACTGTCCCCACCAAAATTCCTATGAACTAACACTACTATGTACAGCCTACTTATCGCTGCCCTTAGCCTCCAGTGGCTAATCCCAACCTACTACCCCCATAAATTCCTGTCCCATTGAACAGGAATCGACCAAATCTCCTCCCCCCTCCTAGTACTATCCTGCTGACTACTCCCACTTATAATCATAGCAAGCCAAAATCACCTCCAACAAGAGCCCCTATCACGAAAGCGAACCTTCATTTCAACCCTAGTCATAGTCCAACCATTTATCCTCCTAGCCTTCTCCACCACAGAACTAGCACTATTCTATATTGCATTCGAAGCCACACTCATCCCGACCCTAATCCTAATCACACGGTGAGGCAACCAACCTGAACGCCTAAGCGCTGGCACCTACCTGCTATTCTACACCCTAGTAAGCTCACTTCCCCTTCTAATCACAATCATACACCTATACGTAAAAATCGGCACCCTACACCTACCAACCCTAGAACTAACCCATCCAACCCTATCTACCTCATGAACAAGCATCCTCTCAGGCCTAGCACTGCTCATAGCGTTTATAGTAAAAGCCCCATTATACGGTCTACACCTTTGACTACCAAAAGCCCACGTAGAGGCTCCCATTGCAGGCTCAATGCTCCTCGCCGCCCTCCTATTAAAACTAGGAGGCTATGGAATTATACGAGTCACACTACTAATAGGACCACTATCCAACCTCCTCCACTACCCCTTCCTAACCCTAGCCCTATGAGGGGCCCTAATAACTAGCTCAATCTGCCTCCGACAAACGGACCTAAAATCACTAATCGCCTACTCGTCCGTCAGCCACATGGGACTGGTCATCGCTGCAGGAATGATCCAAACCCACTGATCATTTTCAGGGGCAATAATCCTAATGATCTCCCACGGACTTACCTCCTCCATGCTATTCTGCCTAGCTAACACAAACTACGAACGCACACACAGCCGAATCCTACTACTCACACGAGGCCTCCAACCCCTACTGCCACTCATGGCCACCTGATGACTACTAGCCAACCTGACAAACATGGCCCTCCCCCCAACAACGAACCTCATGGCAGAACTAACCATCATAATCACCCTATTCAACTGATCTGCTCTCACAATCATCCTAACAGGAATTGCCACCCTACTAACCGCATCATACACCCTATTTATACTACTAATCACTCAACGAGGCTCAATCCCCTCCCACATCACATCTATCCAAAACTCAACCACACGAGAACACCTACTTATAACACTCCACATTATCCCCATGTTCCTCCTGATCCTCAAACCCGAACTAATCTCTGGAACCCCCTTATGCAAGCATAGTTTAAACCAAACATTAGATTGTGATCCTAAAAATAGAAGTTCAAATCTTCTTGCCTGCCGAGGGGAGGTTGAACCAACAAGAACTGCTAATTCTTGCATCTGGGCTTTAAACCCCAGCCCCCTTACTTTTAAAGGATAACAGTAATCCGCTGGTCTTAGGAACCATCTATCTTGGTGCAACTCCAAGTAAAAGTAGTGAATGCAACACTGCTCATCAACTCCCTCACACTACTCACACTAGCAACCCTCCTAACCCCAATCGTTCTCCCACTTCTCTTTAAAAATTTCAAAAACACCCCCCTCACCATCACTCGCACCGTAAAAGCTGCGTTCCTAACAAGCCTACTCCCAGCAACTACATTCATTTACTCTGGACTGGAGTCCATTACCTGCCACTGAGAATGAAAATTCATCATAAACTTCAAAATTCCATTAAGCCTAAAAATAGACCAGTACTCAATAACATTCCTCCCCATCGCCCTATTCGTAACCTGATCCATCCTACAATTTGCCATGTGGTACATGGCCTCTGAACCATACGTAACAAAATTTTTCACCTACCTACTAACATTCCTGATTGCCATACTACTCCTGACAACTGCAAACAACATATTCCTCCTATTCATTGGCTGGGAAGGAGTGGGGATTATATCCTTCCTCCTCATCGGCTGATGACAGGGCCGAGCAGAAGCTAACACCGCCGCCCTACAGGCCGTAATCTACAACCGAATTGGAGACATCGGCCTAATCCTGAGCATAGCGTGACTGGCATCAACCTTCAACACCTGGGAGATCCAACAAGCCGTACACCCCCACCAAACCCCCATTCTCCCCCTCATAGGCCTGATCCTCGCAGCCGCAGGAAAATCCGCACAATTTGGCCTACACCCATGACTACCCGCAGCAATAGAAGGCCCAACCCCCGTATCCGCCCTATTACACTCCAGCACTATAGTAGTAGCCGGAATCTTCCTACTCATCCGCATACACCCGCTACTAGCCACCAACCAAACAGCCCTAACCATATGCCTATGCCTAGGCGCCCTATCAACCCTATTCGCCGCCACATGTGCTCTGACCCAAAATGACATCAAAAAAATCATCGCCTTTTCAACATCCAGCCAACTCGGACTGATGATAGTCGCCATCGGGCTAAACCTCCCACAACTAGCATTCCTACATATCTCAACTCACGCCTTCTTCAAGGCCATACTATTCCTGTGCTCAGGATCCATCATCCACAGCTTAAACGGAGAACAAGACATCCGAAAAATAGGCGGCCTACAAAAAATGCTCCCAGTCACCACCTCCTGCCTGACTATCGGCAACCTGGCACTTATAGGAACCCCATTCCTAGCCGGATTCTACTCAAAAGATCTCATCATCGAAAGCCTAAACACATCCTACCTAAACACTTGAGCCCTATCACTGACCCTCCTAGCCACAGCATTCACTGCAACCTACAGCATCCGCATAACCCTACTAGTCCAAGCCGGACAAACCCGCATCCCCCCAATAGTGCCAGTAAACGAAAACAACCCACTAATCACTGCCCCCCTAACCCGGCTCGCCCTCGGCAGCATCATGGCTGGAATACTAATTACCTCCTTCATCACGCCAGCCAAAACGCCCCCAATAACTATACCCCTCATCACTAAAACTGCTGCCATCCTAGTAACAATCCTAGGGGTCATCCTAGCCCTTGAACTCTCAAACATAACACACACCCTCACCCACCCTAAACCAAACCACCTCATAAACTTTTCCTCCCTATTAGGATACTTTAACCCCTTAGTTCACCGATTCTGCTCCAAAACTCTACTAGAAAAGGGCCAAAACATTGCCTTACACCTGATCGACCTTTCCTGGCTCAAAAAAATAGGACCAGAGGGCCTTGCTGAACTGCAAGTAGCCGCAAGCAAAGCCGCAACCCTAGCACACACAGGGCTTATCAAAACCTACTTAGGGTCCTTCGCCCTATCTATCTTAGTTATGATCTTAACCACACAGACCCTCTAATGGCCCCCAACATCCGCAAATCCCACCCCCTACTAAAAATAATCAACAACTCCCTAATTGACCTGCCCGCACCCTCTAACATCTCTGCCTGATGAAACTTCGGGTCCCTACTCGCCATCTGCCTAGCCACACAAATTCTAACAGGCCTCCTGCTAGCCATACACTATACCGCAGACACCTCCCTCGCCTTCTCCTCAGTCGCCAATACATGCCGGAACGTCCAATACGGCTGACTCATCCGAAACCTACACGCCAACGGCGCCTCATTCTTCTTCATCTGCATCTACCTGCACATCGGACGAGGCTTCTACTATGGCTCCTACCTATACAAAGAAACCTGAAACACAGGAGTGATCCTCCTACTCACCCTTATAGCAACTGCCTTCGTAGGCTATGTCCTACCATGAGGACAGATATCATTCTGAGGGGCCACCGTAATCACCAACCTATTCTCAGCTCTCCCATACATCGGGCAGACCCTTGTAGAATGGGCCTGAGGGGGATTCTCGGTAGACAACCCAACCCTAACTCGATTCTTCGCCATCCATTTCCTGCTGCCCTTTCTAATCGCAGGGATCACCCTAGTCCACCTAACCTTCCTGCACGAATCAGGCTCAAACAACCCCCTAGGCATTGTATCAGACTGCGACAAAATCCCATTCCACCCCTACTTCTCCTTCAAAGACATCCTAGGATTTATCCTCATGCTCACCCCCCTGATAGCACTAGCCCTATTCTCACCAAACCTCCTAGGAGACCCAGAAAACTTTACCCCAGCGAACCCACTAGTAACCCCACCCCACATCAAACCAGAATGGTACTTCCTATTCGCCTACGCCATCTTGCGATCAATCCCAAACAAACTGGGAGGCGTCCTAGCATTAGCTGCCTCAGTACTAATCCTGTTCTTAGTTCCCTTCCTCCACAAGTCGAAACAGCGAACAATGACGTTCCGACCACTTTCCCAACTCCTATTCTGAACCCTAGTAGCCAATCTCCTAGTCCTCACATGAGTGGGAAGCCAACCTGTTGAACACCCATTCATCATCATCGGACAACTTGCATCAATCACCTACTTCACCATCCTCCTATTCCTCTTCCCCGCCGTAAGCGCCCTAGAAAATAAAATACTTAACTGCTAAATACTCTAATAGTTTATAAAAAACATTGGTCTTGTAAACCAAAGACTGAAGACTTACCCCTTCTTAGAGTATCCTCACGCCTCAGAAAAAAAGGACTTAAACCTTTATCTCCAGCTCCCAAAGCTGGTATTTTGTAATAAACTATTCTCTGATCCTGACCCCTAAACTGCCCGAATAGCCCCCCGAGACAACCCCCGCACAAGCTCCAACACAACAAACAAAGTTAACAACAGCCCCCAACCTGCAACCAAAAACATCCCAACCCCTCGTGAATAAAGCATCGCAACCCCACTAAAATCCAGCCGCACAGTAAACATCCCAACACTATCAACAGTAACAACCCCAAGCCCCCAAGACCCAACAAACCCCCCTAACACCAACCCCCCTAAAACTACCGCTGCAAGCGCCGCCGCATGCCCAACTACACGCCAGTCACCCCAAGCCTCAGGAAAAGGCTCCGCCGCCAAAGCCACAGAATAGACAAACACCACCAACATACCTCCCAAATACACCATGAACAGCACCAGAGCAACAAACGAAACCCCAAGGCTCAGTAATCAACCACACCCTGCCACAGACGCCAAAACCAGACCAACAACCCCATAATACGGTGAAGGATTCGATGCTACGCCCAAAACACCAACTACAAAGCAAACCCCTAGAAAAAATACAAAATAAGTCATTATTCCTGCTCGGCTACTATCCGAGACCTACGGCTTGAAAAGCCATTATTGTCTTCAACTACAGGAACAGAGCCAAAATAGCCCGATAATGCTCCCACCACTGCACCTCATGCCTTACCCCCCCCCCCCTTCCCCCCCCCGGGAAGTTGCGGGGGTTATTTGGCTATGTACGTCGTGCATATATTTATATACCCCATACATTTATCTATGGTCCCAGTAACATACATTATTAATCAACTACCCTACCATGCAAGGACTAAGCCCATCACATGACAACCGGACATACCCCCCTCAGCGGACCCTCCCCTCAAATGACCAGGAATGAATGCCTCAGGACCCATACCCTCCGACAATAACTATACAGTCCTAACAACCATAACAAGGCCCCATGCAGAGTGAATGCTCGATAGACATAACCTTAAACCCATAGTTCCTACCCATAACTCATGAAGCTCCGTACCAGATGGATTTATTAGTCGTACACCTCACGTGAAATCAGCAATCCTTGCACGTAATGTCCGATATGACTAGCTTCAGGCCCATACGTTCCCCCTAAACCCCTCGCCCTCCTCACATTTTTGCGCCTCTGGTTCCTCGGTCAGGGCCATCAATTGGGTTCACTCACCTCTACTTGCCCTTCAAAGTGGCATCTGTGGAAGACTTCCACCACCTCAATGCGTAATCGCGGCATCCTCCAGCTTTTTGGCGCCTCTGGTTCCTTTTATTTTTTCCGGGGTTACCTCACAGCTGGCCCTTCCCAGTGACTTCGGGGGTCCCACAATCTAAGCCTGGACACACCTGCGTTATCGTCCTATCCTATATCTCACGGGTTACTCAATGAGACGGTTGGCGTATATGGGGAATCACCTTGGCACTGATGCACTTTGACCACATTCAGTTAATGCTCTCCTCCGCAGCTCTATATAATAGGGCTATTTAGTGAATGCTCGACGGACATACCTTAAAAACAAAACCACCACCCAACACAACCCCACGAATATATATATATACAAACACAAATTCATAACAACATAACCTAAACTTATTAGAGAAACTCCAGTACTAAAACAACATAAATCTGACAACAATCATTACTTTAACCCTTGCAAACATTACCCAATCTGCCAGCCACCCGCCCCGTCCACATAGCTTACACCCAAAGCATGGCACTGAAGCTGCCAAGACGGCACACAAACATGCCTGCGGACAAAAGACTTAGTCCTAACCTTACAGTTGGTTTTTGCTAGACATATACATGCAAGTATCCGCGCCCCAGTGTAAATGCCCTCAACAGCCTGCCCCAGGCCTTAAGGAGCGGGTATCAGGCACACCCAAGTAGTAGCCCAAGACGCCTTGCTAAGCCACGCCCCCACGGGTATTCAGCAGTAGTTAACATTAAGCAATGAGTGCAAACTTGACTTAGTCATAGCAAATACATCCAAGGGTCGGTAAATCTTGTGCCAGCCACCGCGGTCATACAAGAGACCCAAATCAACTGTTCCACACAAGCGGCGTAAAGAGTGGTAAAATGCCTATCCTATCTAACTAAGATCAAAATGCAACTAAGCTGTCGCAAGCACAAGATGCACCTAAACACACCATCAAGATGATCTTAGCAACTAGCGATTGATTTAAGCCCACGAAAGCCAGGGCCCAAACTGGGATTAGATACCCCACTATGCCTGGCCCTAAATCTTGATACTTACTATACCAAAGTATCCGCCAGAGAACTACGAGCACAAACGCTTAAAACTCTAAGGACTTGGCGGTGCCCTAAACCCACCTAGAGGAGCCTGTTCTATAATCGATAATCCACGATCAACCCAACCGTCCCTTGCCAAACACAGCCTACATACCGCCGTCGCCAGCCCACCTCGAATGAGAGTACAACAGTGAGCGCAACAGCACCCCGCTAACAAGACAGGTCAAGGTATAGCCCATGGGACGGAAGAAATGGGCTACATTCCCTATTCATAGGGCAACACGAAAAGAAGCATGAAACTGCTTCTGGAAGGCGGATTTAGCAGTAAAGCAGGATAATAAAGCCCACTTTAAGCCGGCCCTAGGGCACGTACATACCGCCCGTCACCCTCCTCACAGGCCACACCCCCACATAACTAATACCACTAAAATGCCAAAGATGAGGTAAGTCGTAACAAGGTAAGTGTACCGGAAGGTGTACTTAGAATACTCAAGACGTAGCTATAACCCCAAAGCACTCAGCTTACACCTGAAAGATATCTGCTAAACCAGATCGTCTTGAAGCCTTCCTCTAGCTCAGCCACCCAAACAACGCAAAACTAAACAAATCTACTAAATAAGACCTAAACCAAAACATTTTCTAGTCTTAGTATAGGCGATAGAAAAGACACTTAGACGCGATAGAGACCAGTACCGTAAGGGAAAGATGAAATAATAATGAAAACCAAAGCGAAAAACAGCAAAGACTAACCCTTGTACCTTTTGCATCATGATTTAGCAAGAACAACCAAGCAAAGTGAACTAAAGTTTGCCATCCCGAAACCCAAGCGAGCTACTTACGAGCAGCTATTAGAGCGAACCCGTCTCTGTTGCAAAAGAGTGGGATGACTTGTCAGTAGAGGTGAAAAGCCAACCGAGCTGGGTGATAGCTGGTTACCTGTGAAATGAATCTAAGTTCTCCCTTAATCCTCCCTACCGGACAACACCCAGAACCACAATGAGATGATTAAGAGCTATTTAATGGAGGTACAGCTCCATTAAAAAAGGACACAACCTCGACTAGCGGATAAATCCAACCACCAACCTTACTGTGGGCCCTAAAGCAGCCACCAACAAAGAGTGCGTCAAAGCTCCACTACCCAAAAATACCAGAACAAGATGAATCCCTTACCACAAACAGGTCAACCTATGAATATAGGAGAATTAATGCTAAAATGAGTAACTTGGGGCCACACCCACCCCTCTAACGGCGCAAGCTTACATGAAGACATTATTAACAGACCCAGACATATACAAAAACTCCTACAAGACCCAGTATAGACTAACCCTGTTAACCCGACTCAGGAGCGCCCATAAGAACGATTAAAATCTGTGAAAGGAACTCGGCAAAACAAGGCCCGACTGTTTACCAAAAACATAGCCTTCAGCAAACAAACAAGTATTGAAGGTGATGCCTGCCCAGTGACCTAGGTTAAACGGCCGCGGTATCCTAACCGTGCAAAGGTAGCGCAATCAATTGTCCCATAAATCGAGACTTGTATGAATGGCTAAACGAGGTCTTAACTGTCTCTCACAGATAATCAGTGAAATTGATCTTCCCGTGCAAAAGCGGGGATGTGAACATAAGACGAGAAGACCCTGTGGAACTTAAAAATCAACGGCCACCGCGAACCTAAGACTAACCCCACCGGGATCACCACCAATCGCAGAGCATGGCCGATATTTTTCGGTTGGGGCGACCTTGGAGAAAAACAAATCCTCCAAAAACAAGACCAAACCTCTTTACTTAGAGCCACCCCTCAAAGTGCTAATAGTGACCAGACCCAATATAATTGATTAATGGACCAAGCTACCCCAGGGATAACAGCGCAATCCCCCTCAAGAGCCCCTATCGACAGGGGGGTTTACGACCTCGATGTTGGATCAGGACATCCTAATGGTGCAGCCGCTATTAAGGGTTCGTTTGTTCAACGATTAATAGTCCTACGTGATCTGAGTTCAGACCGGAGCAATCCAGGTCGGTTTCTATCTATGAACTACTCTCCCCAGTACGAAAGGACCGGGAAAGTGAGGCCAATACCACAAGCACGCCTTCCCCCTAAATAGTGAAGCCAACTAAACTATGAAGAGGACTCCTCCCACCACCCCAATCCTAGAAAAGGACCAGCTAGAGTGGCAGAGCCCGGCAAATGCAGAAGGCTTAAGCCCTTTACCCAGAGGTTCAAATCCTCTCCCTAGCTACACATGCTACAAATGTCAATAATAAGCTACCTCATTATATCCCTCCTATACGCCATCCCAATTCTGATCGCCGTAGCCTTCTTAACCCTTGTAGAACGAAAAATCCTAAGCTACATGCAATCTCGCAAAGGCCCCAACATCGTGGGGCCTTTTGGCCTGCTCCAGCCAATCGCAGACGGAATCAAGCTATTCATTAAAGAGCCCATTCGACCCTCCACCTCCTCACCATTACTCTTCATCATAATACCCATACTGGCCCTGCTCCTAGCCCTCACCGTTTGAGTGCCCCTCCCCCTCCCATTCTCTCTAGTAGACCTAAACCTTGGAGTCCTCTTCATAGTAGCCATATCAAGCCTAGCCGTCTACTCGATCCTATGGTCAGGATGAGCCTCGAACTCAAAATACGCCCTAATCGGGGCTCTACGAGCAGTCGCACAAACCATCTCATATGAAGTAACACTAGCACTTATTCTGCTATCAGTGATTATACTAACCGGAAACTACACACTCAGCACCTTCGCCGTTGCTCAAGAGCCCCTCTACCTCATCTTCTCCTCATGGCCCCTAGCAATAATGTGATATGTCTCTACCCTAGCAGAAACAAACCGAGCCCCATTCGACCTAACAGAGGGCGAGTCTGAACTGGTCTCAGGGTTTAATGTTGAATATGCCGCAGGCCCCTTTGCCCTGTTCTTCCTAGCCGAATACGCCAATATCATGCTAATAAATACACTTACGGCCATCATCTTCTTGAACCCCAGCGCCCTAGGACCCTCTCCAGAACTATTCCCCATTATCCTAGCCACAAAAGTTCTCCTACTATCCTCGGGCTTCCTATGGGTCCGAGCCTCCTACCCCCGATTCCGATACGACCAGCTAATACACCTCCTATGAAAAAACTTCCTACCCCTCACACTAGCCCTATGCCTCTGACACACTAGCCTACCCATCTGCTACGCAGGCCTACCTCCTTCCATAAGGAAATGTGCCTGAACCCAAAGGGTCACTATGATAAAGTGAACATAGAGGTACAACAGCCCTCTCATTTCCTATTTAACCTTAGAAAAGTAGGAATTGAACCTACACAAGAGAGATCAAAACTCTCCATACTTCCCTTATATTATTTTCTAGTAGAGTCAGCTAATCAAGCTACCGGGCCCATACCCCGGAAATGATGGTTCAACCCCCTCCTCTACTAATGAACCCCCATGCAACCCCAATCCTAGTCCTCAGTCTCATATTAGGCACAACAATCACAATCTCCAGCAACCACTGAGTCCTAGCTTGGACCGGACTAGAAATCAACACACTAGCCATTATCCCCATAATTTCTAAATCCCACCACCCCCGAGCAGTAGAAGCCGCAACAAAATACTTCCTAACACAAGCAGCTGCTTCCGCCCTAGTCCTATTCTCTAGCATAACCAACGCCTGAGCTACCGGCCAGTGAGACATTACACAGCTTAACCACCCAACCTCATGCCTACTACTCACAGCAGCAATTGCAATCAAACTGGGCCTAGTCCCATTCCACTTTTGATTCCCAGAGGTCCTACAAGGATCCCCCCTAATAACAGCCCTCTTACTCTCAACCCTCATAAAATTCCCCCCACTGACCCTCCTCGTAATAACATCCAAATCCCTCAACCCAGCCCTACTAACTGCCATAGCTCTAGCTTCAGCAGCGCTAGGGGGCTGAATGGGGTTAAACCAGACACAAACACGTAAAATCCTAGCCTTCTCATCCATCTCCCACCTGGGCTGAATCGCCATCATCCTAGTCTACAGCCCAAAACTAGCCCTACTTACTTTCTACCTCTACACGATCATGACATCAGCTGTATTCATGGCTCTCAACAAAATTAAAGCCCTCAACCTATCCATAATCCTAACCTCATGGACAAAAACCCCAGTACTAAACGCCACCCTAATGCTAGTACTACTGTCCCTAGCAGGCCTTCCCCCACTAACAGGGTTCATGCCAAAATGGCTTATTATCCAAGAACTAACCAAACAAGAAATAACACCAGCAGCCATAGTGATTGCTATACTATCCCTACTCAGCCTATTTTTCTACCTGCGCCTTGCATATCACTCCACAATTACCCTCCCACCAAACTCCTCCAACCACATGAAACAGTGGTACACTAGCAAACCCCCAAGCACACCTACCGCAATCCTCGCCTCACTATCAATCCTCCTACTCCCCCTCTCCCCCATAGTCCACGCTATTGTCTAGAAACTTAGGATAATACCCCTCAAAACCGAAGGCCTTCAAAGCCTTAAATAAGAGTTAAACTCTCTTAGTTTCTGCTATAAGACCAACAGGACACTAACCTGTATCTCCTGAATGCAAACCAGGCGCTTTAATTAAGCTAAAGCCTTCCCTAGACAGACGGGCTTCGATCCCGTAAAGTTTTAGTTAACAGCTAAACGCCTTAGCCCACTGGCTTCTGCCTAAGACCCCGGCACACTCTCATGCGCATCGATGAGCTTGCAACTCAACATGAACTTCACCACGGGGCCGATAAGAAGAGGAATCGAACCTCTGTAAAAAGGACTACAGCCTAACGCTTTAACACTCAGCCATCTTACCCGTGACCTTCATCAATCGATGATTATTCTCCACCAATCACAAAGACATCGGTACCCTGTATCTTATCTTCGGGGCATGAGCCGGAATAATCGGCACAGCACTCAGCCTGCTAATCCGCGCAGAACTAGGCCAACCAGGAACCCTCCTAGGTGATGACCAGATTTACAACGTAATCGTCACCGCCCACGCCTTTGTAATAATCTTCTTCATAGTGATGCCCATTATAATCGGAGGGTTTGGCAACTGATTAGTCCCCCTAATAATCGGCGCCCCCGACATAGCATTCCCACGAATAAACAACATAAGCTTCTGACTCCTTCCACCTTCATTCCTCCTCCTACTCGCCTCATCCACCGTAGAAGCCGGCGCCGGCACAGGCTGAACCGTGTACCCACCACTAGCAGGCAACCTAGCTCACGCTGGAGCCTCAGTAGACCTGGCTATCTTCTCACTCCACTTAGCCGGTGTTTCCTCCATTCTCGGAGCCATTAACTTCATCACCACAGCCATCAACATAAAACCCCCCGCACTCTCGCAATACCAGACCCCACTCTTCGTCTGATCCGTCCTAATCACCGCTATTCTACTCCTCCTGTCACTACCCGTTCTCGCCGCTGGCATCACAATACTACTAACCGACCGAAACCTAAACACCACATTCTTTGACCCCGCCGGAGGAGGCGACCCAATCCTGTACCAACACCTATTCTGATTCTTCGGCCATCCGGAAGTCTACATCTTAATCCTCCCAGGATTCGGGATTATCTCCCACGTGGTTACATACTACTCAGGCAAAAAAGAGCCCTTCGGCTATATAGGAATAGTCTGAGCCATGCTATCCATTGGCTTCCTGGGATTCATCGTCTGAGCCCACCACATGTTCACCGTAGGAATAGACGTTGACACCCGAGCCTACTTCACATCTGCCACCATAATCATTGCCATCCCCACCGGAATTAAAGTATTCAGCTGACTCGCCACCCTACACGGGGGGACAATCAAATGAGACCCCCCAATACTCTGAGCCTTAGGATTTATCTTCCTATTCACCATCGGAGGCTTAACAGGAATTGTTCTTGCAAACTCCTCCCTAGACATCGCCCTGCACGACACATACTACGTAGTTGCCCACTTCCACTATGTACTATCCATAGGCGCCGTCTTTGCCATCCTAGCTGGATTTACCCACTGATTCCCCCTTCTCACCGGATTCACCTTGCACCAAACATGAGCAAAGGCCCACTTCGGAGTAATATTTACAGGAGTAAACCTAACATTCTTCCCCCAACACTTCCTAGGCCTAGCAGGAATGCCTCGACGATACTCAGACTACCCTGACGCCTACACACTATGAAACACCGTATCTTCTATTGGGTCCCTAATTTCAATAGTAGCCGTAATCATACTAATATTCATCATCTGAGAAGCCTTCTCAGCCAAACGGAAAGTCCTGCAACCGGAACTAACCGCCACAAACATTGAATGAATCCACGGCTGCCCTCCCCCATACCACACTTTCGAGGAACCAGCTTTTGTCCAAGTACAAGAAAGGAAGGAATCGAACCCCCATACACTGGTTTCAAGCCAGCTGCATTAACCACTCATGCTTCTTTCTCATGAGGCGTTAGTAAACCAATTACATAGCCTTGTCAAGGCTAAATCACAGGTGAAAACCCTGTACATCTCATGTGGCCAACCACTCCCAACTAGGATTCCAAGACGCCTCATCGCCCATCATAGAAGAACTTGTTGAATTTCACGACCATGCTCTAATCGTTGCCCTAGCCATCTGCAGCCTAGTCCTATACCTCTTAGCCCACATGCTAGTAGAAAAGCTATCATCCAATGCAGTAGACGCCCAAGAAGTAGAACTAATCTGAACAATCCTGCCCGCCATCGTCCTAGTACTCCTCGCCCTCCCATCCCTACAAATCCTGTACATAATAGACGAGATCGACGAACCAGACCTCACACTAAAAGCCATCGGCCACCAATGATACTGAAGCTACGAATACACGGACTTCAAGGACCTCTCATTCGACTCCTACATAATCCCCACCACAGACCTACCAAACGGCCACTTCCGACTCTTAGAAGTTGACCACCGCGTAGTTGTACCCATAGAATCACCAATCCGCGTAATCATTACTGCTGGAGACGTACTCCACTCGTGGGCAGTCCCAACACTCGGGGTTAAAACAGACGCAATCCCAGGCCGACTAAACCAAACCTCATTCATCACCACCCGACCCGGAATTTTCTACGGCCAATGCTCAGAGATCTGTGGGGCCAACCACAGCTACATACCCATTGTAGTAGAATCTACCCCACTCCCACACTTTGAAGCCTGATCGTCTCTTCTATCCTCATCCTAATCATTAAGAAGCTATGCAACAGCACTAGCCTTTTAAGCTAGCTAGAGAGGACCACCTCCTCCTTAATGATATGCCTCAACTCAACCCCGCACCATGATTCTCAATCATGATCATAACCTGACTGACTCTCGCACTCCTGATCCAGCCAAAACTACTAACCTTTACCACAACAAACCCCCCATCAAGCAAACCATCCCTCACCACTAAACCAACACCATGAACCTGACCATGAACCTAAGCTTCTTTGACCAATTCTCAAGCCCCTACCTACTCGGCATCCCCCTAATTCTCCTATCCCTGCTCTTCCCGGCCCTGCTATTCCCATCCCCCGGTAACCGATGAGTCAGCAACCGACTCTCCACCATCCAACTATGACTCCTGCACCTAATCACAAAACAACTAATAATCCCACTAAACAAGAACGGCCACAAATGAGCCCTAATGCTAACATCATTAATAACCATACTACTTACAATTAACCTCCTAGGACTCCTTCCGTATACATTCACCCCCACCACCCAACTATCTATAAACATAGCCCTAGCCTTCCCCCTATGACTCGCTACCCTGCTAACAGGTCTACGAAACAAACCATCAGCCTCCCTAGCCCACTTGCTACCAGAAGGCACCCCAACACCTCTGATCCCCGCACTTATTCTAATCGAAACAACCAGCCTGCTAATCCGGCCATTAGCCCTAGGAGTCCGACTCACAGCCAACCTCACAGCAGGACACCTACTTATTCAACTCATCTCCACAGCCTCCATCGCACTCATACCCATCCTCCCCGCAGTATCAGT